TATTGAATGATCCCGGTCGACTGCTTTCTGTTTCTATAATGCACACAGCTCTAGTTGCTGGTTGGGCCGGTTCGATGGCTTTATACGAATTAGCTCCTCTGACCCCGTTCTTGATCCAATGTGGAGATTATGATCAGAAATATTATTTCATTAATTGCATCCATGGCTGAATGGTTAAAGCGCCCAACTCATAATTGGCAAATTCGTAGGTTCAATTCCTACTGGATGCACCCTAATAGGAAGGGTCAAAAAGTCTATCGGAATTGGCTCAATGGGATCTTCCATAACGAATTAATTGGTATAGTATATTCATACCCTAACATAGGAAGAGTAAGAACTAGAATTCTGATCGATACTAAAACTCATAGGGAAGAAAATGGATTTATGGATGGAATCAAATATGCAGTAGTTAGAGGAAAAAGTCTTCGCTTATTGGGGAAGAATGAATCTTTAATGAAATACCAAAATCCAGAGGATGTATTTGCGCGATAGGCTCATTTATGGACTTATTGTGAAAATTGTGAGACATCCATTTACAAAAAATATGCACAAAAAAACAAATCTATTTGTCAACATGGTGCATTTCATTTACCTTAGATCGAATCGAATCTTTGATTGATTGATTCGGGTACTTGGGATCCTACGGATGAGAATATGGTTTCTATTGATCCCTATGAGATTCTTAGAAAAAAGATCCACATAGAAGATTTTGAACAATCTGGAAAATGGAAATGTCGATATTTCTTAGACAATAATGATTTATTATAGGATAAAGAATTTGACTATTTTGACTTTCGTCAAATATGGGAAGAATACATAGAGGAATTCTAGAAATAGATTTCTATATATAGAAATATATATATATATATTTTTTTTTAATAAAGGAGAAATTCTCCTAAGATACCGAGAGGAAGGAGAAGTAGATAACCATTTGTTCAACAATGACAAATTATTACACGAGGAAGAACTTGAAGACCTTGTATACATACTTCTAATGTCGAATCAGGATCAACAAAGAAAGAAATCAAGGATTGAGTCGAACTAAGGTAATAGCTATGAATAGTCATCTTCTACCCCGAAAGGGGTAGAAGAATGGCACCTATTATGGGACATACAATGCATTACAGGCGTATGATCATTACGCTTCGACCGGGTTATTCTATTCCACCTCTTCTAGAGATTCTTTATTCTATTCCACCTCTTCTAGAGAAAAGAACTTAAAGAAAAATACTTAATAACACGGCGATACATTTATACAAAACTTCTAGTCGGAGCACACGCAATGGAGCCGTAGAAAGTCAAATGAAATCCAATCCACGAAATAATTTGATCTATGGACGACATCGTTGTAGTAAAGGTCGTAATGCCAGAGGAATTATTACCGTAAAGCATAGAGGGGGGGGTCATAAGCGTCTATACCGTAAAATCGATTTTCGACGGAATCAAAAAGACATATCTGGTAGAATCGTAACCATAGAATACGACCCTAATCGAAATACATACATTTGTCTTATACACTACGAGGATGGTGAGAAGAGATATATTTTACATCCCAGAGGAGCTATAATTGGAGATACCATTTTTTCTGGTAAAGGAGTTCCTATATCAATGGGAAATGCCCTACCTTTGAGTGCGGTTTGAACTATTGATTTACGTAATTGGAAGTAACCAATTAGGTTTACGACAAAACCTAGAAATCGATCACTAATCCATTTGGAGTACCTCTATGGAATAGACCTCAACAGAAAACTGTTGAGTAAGGGCAGCAAGTGATTGAGTTCAGTAGTTTCTCATAGAAAATTATTGACTCTAGAGATATGGTAATATGGAGAAAATTGTTTGAAGCACGCACAGAACTGGAAGCGCCCCTTCTTTCAAAGAGAGGAGGACGGGTTATTCACATTTCATTTGATGGTCAGAGGCGAATTGAAAGCTAAGCAGTGGTAATGAAGATCCCCCGAAGAGATGTCTCCTACGTTACCCGTAATATGTGTAAGTATCGACGTAATTTGATAGAGTCATTCGGTCTGAATGCTACATGAAAAACATAAGCCAGATGACGGAACGGAGAGACCTAGGATGTAGAAGATGATAATATGAATGATTCGGGAGATTAGGATTCCTAAATATCCACTCATGTGATACTTCATTATACGATGAAAAGATCTATTTTTTTCTATATCATCATATACATCTAGAAAGCCGTATGCTTTGGAAGAAGCTTGTACAGTTTGGGAAGGGGTTTTTTTGAGAAAAAAGAAGAATCTACTTCAACCGATATGCCTTTAGGCACGTCCATACACAACATAGAATTCACACATGGAAAAGGCGGACAATTAGCTAGAGCAGCAGGTGCTGTAGCGAAACTGATTGCAAAAGAGGGTAAATCGGCCACATTAAGATTACCATCTGGGGAGGTTCGTTTGATATCCCAAAACTGCTTAGCAACAGTCGGACAAGTGGGTAATCTTGGGGTGAACCGAAAAAGTTTGGGTAGAGCTGGATCGAAGTGTTGGCTAGGTAAGCGTCCTGTAGTAAGAGGAGTAGTTATGAACCCTGTGGACCATCCACACGGGGGCGGTGAAGGAAGAGCCCCAATTGGTAGAAAAAAACCCGCAACTCCTTGGGGTTATCCTGCGCTTGGAAGAAGAACTAGGAAAAGGAGAAAATATAGTGATAGTTTGATTCTTCGTCGCCGTAAATAGGAATATTCCAAATCGAATTTTTGGAATTCGAAATAATGTGATGGGCGAACGACGGGAATTGAACCCGCGCATGGTGGATCCACAATCCACTGCCTTGATCCACTTGGCTACATCCGCCCCTTATCTAGCTAAAGAAAGGATTTTCTCTTTTTTCCATTCATCATTATTGTTTTTATTCTGACCTCGATACTTAGATCGAGATATTGGACATAGAATGCCAATCTTTACTATGCAAAAAAAGGAGTAATCAACTGTGATAGGTCAAAACAAAAGATTTGTAGCAAAGAAAAAGAAAAGATATGTAGCAAAGAAAAAGAAAAGATATGTAGCTAAGCATTTATCGGAAAAAACGGAAAAAATAAAAATGGGGCAGGAGACAGAAATCATAAGAACTTGGTCTCGGGCATCTACTATTACACCCTCCATGGTTGGCCGTACAATCGCTATTCATAATGGAAAGGAACATATACCTGTTTATATAACAGAATCTATGATAGGTTACAAATTGGGAGAATTCGTGCCTACCCGTTTTTGGGGGATAGATGCAATAAATGATAACGATAATAAATCTGTAATGAAGAATCAAAAAAAATAGGGATCAAACATAAGGAGAAAGAATCTTATGAAAAATTTTAAAAAGCTAGCGGATAACCCTATGAAAAAGAACTCAAGTTCAAGTAAAGGAGTCCAAGTTTTAGCTCAACATATAGGTATTTCTGTTTCCAAAGCGCGAAGAGTAATTGATCAGATTCGCGGACGTTCCTATGAAGAAACAATTATGATACTAAGTTTCATGCCTTATCAAGCATCTTATCCCATTTTCAAATTAGTTTATTCTGCAGCAAAAAATGCTAATCATAATATGGGTTTAAACGAAGCTGATTTATTCATTAGTAAAGCCGAAGTCAATAGAAGTACTATTAGAAAAAAGGCAAGACCCCGTGCTCAAGGACATAGTTATCCAATAAAAAGAAGCACATGTCTTATAAAAGTCGTACTCAAGGAAAAACCGAAATCTTTATTAAATCAATCTAAAATTTAGATTCCTTTTCATTTAAAAAGATATGGATGAAAAAAAGAAAATAGAGAATTATGGGACAAAAAACAAATCCACTTTGTTTCAGACTTGGTACAACCCATAGTCATCATTCTGTTTGGTTTGAAGAACCAAAAAATTATTCTACGAGTATACAAGAAGATCAAAAAATACGAAATTTTTTCAAGAATTATGTACAATATAGAATCAAAAAAGGTTTACAAATTGGTACCAAGAAATATTTAGAAAAATTAAAAAAAATAGAGCAAAAGAATAAAAAACAAAAAAGTAAAAAAAAGAGAATATCTTTACCTCCCTTACCTCCCTTAGGCTTTGAAGGAATTATACGTATAGAAATTGAAAAACAAGGATTTAGAACACAAAAAACATTTATACGAGTCATCATCTATAGCGGATTCGTACCAAAATTCTTATTAAAAGGAAAATGTTTGGCAAAATTCAAGAAAAATGTAAAAAAACAAGAATTCTTTTCTATATACCCCAGATTAATTCGTATTCAACTCAAAAGAGCTGAACAATTATATAGCCAACCTAATCTTCTTGCAGAATTTATAACCTTACAATTAAAAAATAGAGTCCCCTTTAGAAAGACAATGCAACAAGCTATTGATTTAGCTAAAGAAACAGATACAAAAGGAATAAAACTTCAACTCGCAGGCCGTATCGACGGAAAAGAGATCGCACGTAAAGAAGGTAAAAGAAAGGGTAAACTTCCCCTACAAATAATTTGTGCCAAAATAGATTATTGTTCTCATACAATTCAAACTATCAATGGAGTTTTAGGCTTAAAAATTTGGATATTTAGAAAGTAGAGCAAAGTAGAAAAAAATGACTTTGTCTTTCTATATTTATAGCAACTAGAACTATTTTTTGAAAACGCATAAGCCGACCCAGTTTACGAATTTATTCGAAATATCAACGAATTCCTAAGATTCTAGGTGGAATAGGAATTGTAATTCTGTCTACTTCTCAGGGTATAATGACAGATCGAGAAGCTCGACTTCAAAGAATTGGAGGAGAGATTTTGTGTTATATATGGTAATCCTCAAAAAAATAGAAAAAAAAGCTGTCAATAAAAAAAAAATAATAATAATTTTGTATTTTAGAAATAATTATAATTATTTTTACGTTATTTAGCAGTTAAGTCTATTAATCCATATAATCGAGGAAAAAGATATGAAAGAGAAAAGAAAAACCAACATAGATATCAATAAAAAAGAGCAATTTCTTTATGAAGGAATAATTGTGGAACCGATCAAAGATATCTTTTTTTTTATCTTAAAAATCAAACCGTTGTGAGTTATCTAAATGAAAGAGAGCAATTTCTTTCTAAAGGACTTGTAACCCATCAAAGATATCATGTTCCACATACGTCTGCATCATAATAGTCAAATCGTTGTGGGTTTTCGATCTTTCAATATGTGCCGTAATCGTATACGTGTGTTACTAGGGGATAGAGTCAAGATACAAATAAGTGAATTTGATTCACAAAGAGGGAAAATTTCTTATCGATTTCCCCAAGATAGAAAAAAAAAGACAAATTCTTTGATTGATTCTATTAGAGAAAAACGAGGAATTCGAATTAGTTAGGGTTAAATCAAAATTGAATTGACTCTTTTTGTATAATTGCTATGCTTAGTGTGTGATTCGTTAGTTTTTTTTCTTTCAAAGTTAGAATTGAAAAAATCAACTAATCCTTACTAAAAACTTATTTCATAATAAAAAAAAACTAAAAACCAACCTATTGCTTCGTATTATCAAGATCCTAAGAAACAGTCACTATATGAATAAATCATATATTTGTAGCAACTGAAATCTCATCTTTTTTCTCTAATTCATAGAGAAAAAAGAGGATTATCCAGTGTTTAGTAAAAAAAAAGGATTTTTATAAAAGGAGGGGTGATAGAAAGAAAGAACAAGATATCAATGCTATATGATCCCAATATGTATGGTCTATAAATCATGTGATAAAAGAAAAAGCAGTGTCACAAAGCATCAATAATCAAATATTCAATTCAAAAATACATAAAAAAGAGAAATTTTAATAAAAAAGAATAAAGAGTCCTGAGTTAAGAAAACTAAGGAAATTGACTCAACAACAAATTTTGTTGGAAGCTCCATTGCAGAGTTTAGACCTAACCATGAATAGAGAAGCTATGGGAACGACAGAACCTGTGACTATGTAGAATTCTATTCAAAAAAATTCTAAAAATTCATTAGGTGGGATGGCGGAACAAACTAAGAAAAAATTGAATTTTTTATTCTGAAAGTCATGAATTGAACCGACGAATGAAAGAAAACAATGAAAAAGATAACAGTAAATATTCGCCCGCGGAATACCTAATTTATTTACGAAAAAGAATTTTGACATTATTCAATAATAATCAGGAAAGAAAAGATTCTTTATAAAAGAAAGAAAGAAGCATCATATTCTCTATTCAAATTTCAATATGCATAAAAGAACACACACCTCTGCCTTAATTTATCCTATATAGAAATATATTAATTTATCCTATATAGAAATCTATTAATTCCTTTTTTTTTTTTTGAAAAAATCGAATTTCATCCATTTCATCCAATCAACATTTAAATAAATGAATTTGAATTCTCTTTTTATTTTATTCGCGAGGAGCTGGATGAGAAGAAATTCTCACGTCCAGTTTTGCAATAGAGATGAGATTGAAAAAAGAACCATCGACTATAACCCAAAAAAACCTAAATTTCGTAAACATCATAGAGGAAGAATGAAGGGAGTATCTTGTCGAGGCAATTCAATTTCTTTTGGCAGATATGCTCTTCAAGCACTTGAACCTGCCTGGATTACAGCTAGACAAATAGAAGCAGGGCGAAGGGCAATAACAAGATATGTGCGTCGTGGTGCAAAAATATGGGTACGTATATTTCCCGATAAACCTGTTACAATGAGAAGTGCGGAAACACGCATGGGTTCAGGTAAAGGAGACCCAAAATATTGGGTATGCGTTATTAAACCAGGTCGAATACTTTATGAAATGAGTGGAGTATCAGAAACTATAGCTAGAAGAGCTATCGCAATAGCTGCTCATAAAATGCCGATACAAACTCAATTTATTATTTCAAAATAGAAATTTAAAAGAAAACAAAAAAGGGAAAGTATTAAAGATTAAAAAGCAAATATAGGTTTATTTTTTTCTGGACAGAAAATATTTCTTCTTTTTTTTTATTGTACTGAAATCTAGAATTTGAAATAAAAAAGATATGATTCAACCTCAAACTATGTTGAATGTAGCAGATAACAGCGGTGCTCGTAAATTGATGTGTATTCGAATCATAGGAGCTAGTAATCAACGATATGCTCAAATTGGTAATGTTATTGTTGCTGTAATCAAAGAAGCAGTTCCCAATATGTCTCTAGAAAAATCAGAAGTAATTCGAGCTGTAATTGTACGTACATGTAAGGAACTAAAACGTGAAGATGGTATGATAATAAAATACGATGACAATGCAGCAGTTATCATTGATCAAAAAGGAAATCCAAAAGCATCTAGGATTTTTGGTGCAATCACTGAAGAATTGAGAGAATTTCGTTTTACTAAAATCCTTTCATTAGCTCCTGATGTATTATAAACACTATATAATGAGACTTTTATATATTTTATATATAGGAAGGATATTTTAAATAGGTGAAATTAGAAGATTTTTCCTCAGGTATATATTTTATTTTCGAAAAAAAAAGAAAAAAAGAAAACATGTTGATTACATAAAAATAAGTAAGAATTCATAATTCTAATTCGTCATGAGTAAGGACACTATTTCCGATCTTATAACTTTGATAAGAAATGCTGACATGGCTAAAAAAGAAACTGTTCAAATACCATCTACAAACATTACTGAAAGCATTGTTAAAATACTTTTAAGAGAAGGTTTTATTGAAAATGTTCGGAAACATAAAAAAAATAACAAAAATTTATTGATTTTAACTCTACGATATAGAAAAACTCGAAAAGGAATATATGGATATAGAACTAGAACTATTTTTTTAAAACGCATAAGTCGACCCAGTTTACGAATTTATTCGAAATATCAACGAATTCCTAAGATTCTAGGTGGAATAGGAGTTGTGATTCTGTCTACTTCTCAGGGTATAATGACAGATCGAGAAGCTCGACTCCAAAGAATTGGAGGAGAGATTTTGTGTTATATATGGTAATCCTCAAAAAAATAGAAAAAAAGTTGTCAATAAAAAAAAAATAATAATTTTTATGTGATTTTGCATTTAAGTCTTCATATAATAATGAAGGAAATAAAGGTATAAAAAAAAATACCGATGCTAAAAAAGATACCAATAAAAAAGAGCAATTTATTTATAAGGAAACCGTTGTGGAACCGATCAAAGATATCGTAGATTTGCATCGTAAAAATAAAATCGTTCTGAGTTTTCTAAATGAAAAAAAAACAATTTATTTCTAATTCTAACAGAACAATTTTAAAACCGATCAAAGATATCATGTTCCACGTACGTTTGCACCATAATAGTCAAATTGTTCTGGGTTATCTATCTGATAATATGCGCCGTAATCGTATACGTGTGTTACTGGGAGATAGAGTCAAGATACAAATAAGCGAATTCGATTCAAAAAAAGGAAGAATTTTTTTTTTATCGATTTTCTACTCTATCAAAGCAGACTAGGATAAAACAAACTAAGAATGATCATCAAGCGATGAAGAATAAGGCCTCTCCTGAATCATTCTTAAACTTAAAAAAAGAAAGCACAAATCCAATAAGCAAAGATTCCCCTCAATCAACAGATCAAAGGAATAGCAAAGACCTAAGACCTAACCAAGATAATAAAGATTCTGAAAGAAATCCATGATATTATATAAGAAATCCATAATATAAGAAATTAATAATAATAATATAAGAAATCCATAATATCCATAAAAAGGGGACGTAGAAAAAAGATGAAAAAAAGAAAAAAAAATAAGAAATATAGAAATTGAAGAATAGAAAAAAAGCAAGAATCATGGTTGGGAAGGTTATAGCTATAGGAATCGATATTTGATATATTGGAGTAGTTCGTTTTGTTATTGATTGACCCTAGTCGGAAATTGATTGACCCTAGTCGGGTCAAAAATAACTGAAAGATTGGAGGATTTATGCCAATCGGAACACCAAAAATACCTTATACTCATCATGATAAAACGGTATTTCTTACTTTACAAGAAAAATTTTACGATGGGAGAATCCTTTTTCTATGCAAAAATATGGAATTCTCTTTGGTGAATAACATTATCGCTCTGTTGCTATTTCTGAGTGGGCAAGATGATACTGATATACATTTATTTATAAACTCTCACGGTGGAGAGGCACTATCAGCAATATCCCTTTATGATACTATTGAATTCTTGTATTGTGATGTATCTACAGTAGCTCTAGGTTTGGTTGCATCAACGGCATCTTTGATTTTGGTCGGAGGAACAAGGACTAAACGGATAGCATTCCCCCACGCTAGGATTATGATTCACCAACCTTCTACTGACTATTTTTGTGGAAATCCAAGAGAAATACAAGTGGAAGCAGAAGAACTGTTTGAACTTCGTAACACAATTGCGGAAATTTATGCACAAAATACTGGTCAACCTGTAAATATTATACAGAATGATCTGGAAAGAGATACTTTTATGTCCGCAATCGAAGCTAAAGATTATGGTATTATCGATCATATAGCAATTGAAAAAATTAGATAGTAATTAAAAAAAAATCTTTTTCTTTGATGATCTGAGTTCTTTTTATCAATTATTTCTTTTGAGTATTGAATTAAATAGAAATAATTGATAAAAATAATATTTGGTTAAGATCAATCTAAGCCAAACCATTTTATTCTATTCTATATAGATATACATAGAATATGCCAACAATTAAACAACTTCTTAGAAACAGAAGACAGCAAAAAAAAAATGTTAAGAAATCTCCCGCTCTTAAAGGATGTCCTCAGCGTCGAGGAACATGTACTAGGGTGTATGTGCGACTCGTTCAGATCATGAGTTCGAACAGATGAGAGAATTTTTCCAGTATCAACGACCAATACTGATAAATAGGATAATAACAAAAAGGTATATAATATACCTATTAATTCTATAGAATCTCAAAATTATGGTTTTCATTGGTAAAAATCCAATCATTCTCGATTTGAAATGAGAATCAATTCTCCATTGGTAGCAAACGGTTATCCATTAAGCGGAGGAAAGAGCATTATAGGAAGCATGCTGCTTTTTGAAAGAACGGACTCATAGGGTCAGCTACCTAGCCAACTTTTCTAATTAAATGCCGTCACTGTATGGATAACTCTTAGTGTGAAAAGGGCTATTACTTTCTAATTAATAGGTAGAGCCAAAGAATATGAACTATACAAGTTCATAAAATCGTTTGATTAAATGAAAAAAGAAGCTCCGGTGTATAGAGAGGACCTCACCGTTTGAGAGGTAACCATAGAAACGATGGAACCCACTATTTTTTTTTTTTTTTGAATATAGAAATTGAAGAATGGGAAGAAGAGCAAGAATCGTGGTTGGGAAGGTTATAGTAGCAAAAGCCATTGGAATCGATATTTGATATATTGGAGTAGTTCGTTTTGTTATTGATTGACCCTAGTCGGAAATTGATTGACCCTAGTCGGGTCAAAAATAAGTGAGAGATTGGAGGATTTATGCCAATCGGAACACCAAAAGTTCCTGTGATTCGTTCTGAAGAGACAGTTTTCGTTACTTTATCTGAACTACTTCAGGAAGAAAGAATCCTATTTCTATGCAGAAATATAGAATTCCCTTTTGTGAATGAGCTTATTGCTCTCATACTATTAATGGATCTCGAAAATGAAAGTAATATATATATATATATAAACTCTCACGGTGGGGGGGAACTATCAGCAATGGCCCTTTATGATACTATGCAAGTTTCAGGTTCTGACGTGTGTACAATGAATATAGGATTAGTTGCACCAGCGGCATCTTTGATTCTGGTCGGAGGAGCAATTCCTAAACGGGTAGCATTCCCCCACGCTAGGATTTTGATTCACCAACCTTCTACTGACTATTTTTCGGAAACTACAGAGAAAATCCTAGTGGAAACAGAAGAAATTTGTGAACTTCGTAACACAATTGCAGAAATTTATGCACAAAAAACTGGTCAACCTATAAATGTTATACAGAATGATCTGGAAAGAGATACTTTTATGTCCGCAAAAGAAGCTCAAGATTATCATATTATCGATCGCATAGCAGTTCCAAAAAATTGGAAAATATAATCCGATCTGAGTTCTTTTTCTCAATTGATAGGAGAATGGGATATCATTCAATTTTTTTCTATCTTATACAAGAACTTTTTGTTTTTGTATAGGATACATCAAAATTTTTTGGTATCCTAAATACGGGAAGAAGAGCAAGAATCGTGGTTGGGGAAGGTTATAGTAGCAAAAGCTATAGGAATCAATATTTGATATATTGGAGTAGTTCGTTTTGTTATTGATTGACCCTAGTCGGAAATTGATTGACCCTAGTCGGGTCAAAAATAAGTGAGAGGTTGGAGGATTTATGCCAATCGGAACACCAAAAGTTCCTGTGATTCGTTCTGGGAAAACAGTTTTCGTTACTTTATTTGAACTACTTCAGAAAAAAAGAATGCTTTTTCTATGCAGAAAAGTAGAATTCCCTTTGGTGAATCAACTTATTGGTCTCATACTCTTCATGGAGTATAACGAAATTGATCCTGAAAATGAAGATGAAGATGAAAGTAATCCTTGTATTTCTTTACTTATAAACTCGAAGGGTGGAGGGGCACTAGGAGCAATGGCCCTTTATGATACTATGCAATTTTCACGTTATAACGTGTCCACAATGAATCTAGGATTAGCTGCATCAGCGGCATCTTTGATTCTGGTCGGAGGAACAATTCGTACACGGCTAACATTCCCTCACGCTAGGGTTTTGATTCACCAACCTTCTACTGGCTATTTTTGTGGAAATGCAGACGAAATCCTAGTGGAAGCAGAAGAAATGTGTGAACTTCGTAACGCAATTGCGGAAATTTATGCACAAAATACTGGTCAACCTGTAAATGTTATACAGAATGATCTGGAAAGAGATACTTTTATGTCCGCAAAAGAAGCTCAAGATTATGGTATTATTGATCATATAGTAACAAATCGATATCATGTAGATTAGATAGTAAAATAAGTAAAGATAGTAAAATAATTAAAAAAATCTTTTTCTTTGATGATCTGAGTTTTTTTTCTCAATTGATAGGAGAATGGGATATCATTCAATTTTTTTCTATCCTATACAAGAACTTTTTGTTTTTGTATAGGATACATCAAAATTTTTTGGTATCCTAAATATAGGATATTCAAGTTGGTGAATTGAAAAAAAAAAAAAGAAAACAGATTCATTTCTTCCTTTAACTATTTTTTTTTTACTAATCTGATATTTTTTGATCATTCGAATCAGAGTCAATCAAACAAAAAAGTATTTCAAAAAATTGTTTAGAGTTTTTGTCATGTATCAATGGTGAATTACCGGTAGAAGGTTCCATCGGAACAATTATTAACCTCGCTTAAAAAAAGAAAAGAAAAGGAAATGGGAGAGAAAATGACAAGAAGATATTGGAACATCAATTTGGAAGAGATGATTGAAGCAAGAGTTCATTTAGGTAACAATAAAAAGAGATGGAATCCTAGAATAACTCCTTATATTCTTGCAAAGGACAAATACAAACGTAAAGCTATACATATTCTAAATCTCACTAAAACTGCTCGTTTTTTATCAGAAGCTTGTGATTTACTTTTTGATGCAGCAAGTAAAAAAAAAAACATTTTAATAGTTGGTACTAAACAATTACCAGAAAAAGTCGCAGATTCAGTAGCGTTGGCTGCAAAAAGGGCTCGATGTCATTATGTTAATAAAAAATGGTTTCGTGGTATGTTAACAAATTGGGTCATTACGCGAAGGAAACTTCATAAGTTAAGGGACTTAAAAGCATTAGAAAAGATGGGCAAATTAAACTCTCTTCGCAAAAGAGATGCAGCAATCTTGAAAAGAAAATTATCTACTTTGCAAAGATATCTCGGCGGAATCAAATATATGCAGAAGTTACCTGATATTGTGATTATCATTGATCAGCAAAGAGAATATATAGCTCTTCAAGAATGTATTATTTTAGGTATTCCGACAATTTGCTTAATCGATACAGATTGTGATCCAGATCTGGTGGATATTCCAATTCCAGCCAACGATAATGATACAGTTTCAATTCGATGGATTCTTAACAAATTAGTGTCCGCAATTTGCGAGGGTCATTCTAGCGATATTATATAAAGAATAATTATATATGAAGAACTATATTATATTATATATAACCACTTCAATAAAGAATTCTAAGATTTCTGAATTGTTAATATTCTTTGTTATTAAGAAAATTTTTGTTAATAATTTTCTTATTTATTGGCCAACATAAGCATAATATTAATCCAATTTTTTTTCTCACTGTTACTAAAAAGAGTGAAATGAATCCCCTTAATAAAAATAAAGGGGATTATTCTTGAAATTATTTAGTAGTTAATTTTCAGGTTTCTTTATTCAAAATGAAATTCAATTAAAAAAAATTTTTTTATCTGTTACAGAGTTTTAATTTCATCATAATCATAGTTTTGAAAAATATTATTCATTCTTAAAAAAAGAACTAGCTGGTAAGTATTTTAAGGGATTATATCCCAATAACATGTTATTCACATTTATAATATAAATGTATAAATATGAATTTGTACGAACGAATAAAACAGAGTGAGTTGGACTCACTCAAAGTAAAAGAGCATATAAAAGATGATATTAAGGGATTTATTACTTACTTTTAATAAAAATTAAAATAATGCTCTTTTTTAAAAAATTCATAAAGTCTCACCCGATTCTAGAAACACAGTACCTTTTGAATTGGTTGTTATGTTTCTGACAGAGATTAGAGACATTTGTGAGGGAAAATCAATATCTTTTGAGGAGAAAATCCTTATAGATACAGATGGGGCTTGGAGAAAAATTGCTCCAAACCTAACATATTTATTTTCTCTAAAAAATAAGATAGATGCTTTCCTTTTTAAATTGAAAGAAAGCCAACTTATTTTTAATTTGGAAGAGGGACCAAATATCCAAATTCCTTTTTTGTTTGATTTTCTGGAAAAGATTCTTTCTTTTGGATGATGAGACTTTATAGTTATTCCTTTTCCAGATTCTTTTAGATGATATAGACAATATAATTGTCCCTTTTGTTTTACAATTTAATTTATTAAAAAAAATCGTCTTTTTTATTTATTTTTATTTATTAGAATTAGAGAAACTCTATTCTATTAGAAAAAAAAGACGATTATCCAGTGTAAAAAGATTTTTCTAAAAGCTAAAAGGAAGAGTAATAGAAAGAAAGAACAAGATAAGTTAACACACAAAAAAGACATTTCAAATTCTCTTTTCTATCTTCGATTCTAAGAAATAATGGGATATCTTTTAATTTTTATTTGATTCTATTTTAAGTATAAAGAAAGATACTATGTTCTATGAAAGTAGACTTATATGAAGTATTTTATAATAGCTTCAATTATATACTAAACAAGTTCGATCCTGCTTCAAAAATATTGATAAATGACATCATGGCTAACATTTAAAACTATATTAAAAATATTCTATTCATAATACTGAGAAGGTATTTTCCTTTTCCAAGATATAAAAAAAGTCCGTTGGGCACCTTATGCTTATGTCATAATAGATTTGAACACTTGCCTTGAATTGACTCAATATCATAATTGCTCTAGTAAATAACTAACTAGTTTAGTGAATAACTTAAAAAAAAGATGGATGATAGATAGAAAATAACTAATCATATCATAAGGAAACAATCCATCTTTTATAAGTTCACTAAAAACTTGACTCTTGGCAGGTCTCTTTGTATGTGTTGTCCGGAAAGAGGAGGACTTAATGATTATTCGTTCGCCGGAACCAGAAGTGAAAATTCTTGTGGATAGAGATCCTATAAAAACATCTTTTGAGCTATGGGCCAAACCTGGTCATTTTTCAAGAACAATAGCTAAGGGTCCTGATACTACCACTTGGATCTGGAATTTACATGCTGATGCTCACGATTTCGATAGTCATACCAGCGATTTGGAGGAGATCTCCCGAAAAGTTTTTAGTGCTCATTTCGGTCAACTCTCCATTATTTTT